AATGGAGGTGATTTGGATTGATGTAAGTACAGGATTACTTTTATCTATTCTCGAAAGCAAAGGTTAAAACTTTATCTTTATATTATTAAATATTACATTATTCGAATAAAAATTGATTTTAAATGAAAATCAAGCCACGACCCTTACGAACCAACCGTTCTTTTGTATTGACCAAGCAAAAACCTCATTCCTTTAACTGCAAAAAAATCTAAAAGCTATTTTTTTTTTGAATTTTTAAATGTTTTGCGAATCAAGAGTTTTATACATTGTTTAGTTGAGATAAATTCGAAGAAATTGTTCGAATTGTGTAATCTTCAATTATTGATACAGGTAACCGGCCTAAAGCAATTTGATTATAATTCAATTCATGACGATTATAAGTAGAAAGCTCATATTCTTCGGACATTGATAAACAATTTGTTGGACAATACTCAACACAATTACCACAAAATATACAAATTCCAAAATCAATACTGTAATTAAGTAATCGTTTTTTTCGAATATCAGTTTGAAATTTCCAATCTACAACGGGTAGATCTATAGGGCATACACGAACACATACTTCACAAGCAATGCATTTATCAAATTCAAAGTGGATTCGACCTCGGAAACGTTCTGATGTAATCAATTTTTCGTAGGGGTATTGAATAGTTACAGGTAAACGATTCGCGTGGGACAGGGTAATCATGAAACCTTGACCAATATACCTGGCAGCTCGTATTGTTTGTTGACTAGAGTTCAAGAACCGAGTTAGCATAGGGAACATATCTGAATATCTATAAATAAGTTTACTGGTTTCTTTCTCTTGTTTGAGACAAGTTATGAAGAATAGAATATTCTATTCCTTTACAGTGAAAGAAGCTGGAACGAAGTTGTTAATAATAGATTACCTAAAGAAATAGGTAAAAGAAATTTCCATCCAAGATTTAATAGTTGGTCCATTCTTAGTCTTGGTAACGTCCATCTTGTTGCAATAGAAATAAACAAGAACAAATAAGTTTTAGCCAGTGTAATAAAGATACCTATTATTGTTACAAAAACTTTCCCTCTTTTATTTATGTCAAAAATTTCAGGACTAAATAGGTTTGGAATAGAAAGATTCCAACCCCCCAAGTAAAGAACTGTTACAAATAACGAAGAAACTAGTAGATTTAGATACGAAGCAACATAAAATAAGCCAAATTTTATACCTGAATATTCGGTTTGATAACCAGCTACTAATTCTTCTTCTGCTTCTGGTAAATCAAAAGGTAATCTCTCACACTCGGCTAGAGAAGAAATTAGAAAAATGATAAACCCTATAGGTTGACGCCACAAATTCCATCCCCAAAAACCATATTTTGATTGTGTTTCAACTATATCAACTGTACTTAAACTGTTAGATAATCATAGTCGACAATAACATCACTGTTCTCGTCACTATTACAGAACCGTACATGAGATTTTCACCTCATACGGCTCCTCATAGGTCACAAATCAATATAAGAACCTTTCAACTTTATTTATCTTGATGTATTTGTTGATGTGTTTGTAAGATCGATAGAGAATCAAATTCTTATCCTAAGGCCTATAATTAGACTAATGGAATTCTGTCTGCTAGATTTATAATAAAATAATAAAAAAGTGCTTCGGAATTGATCTCATATTTTAAAAATTTTCATTTTTCTTTGTTAATTAAAAACTTTACCCTTGAATGAAAAAAATAATTTTTAGAGGAATATCACATAGATATTTCAACCTATCTTTTTCTCATTTTCGATTACGAAAAAGCATTTAGACATTGCATTACATAACAAGAATTTTATTTCGTTCCTATTCTCCTTTCTCAGAAAAAGAGGCATTATTCGTATTATCAAAAGTAAAAGATTTCTTCGTTTTGATAGTTATTTACTTAATCAGTGGACAGGAACATACTCTGGATCGAAATCATGGGGAGTACTTCTTAATCATTTCTACCAACTTAAAGCCCCAATTCGAATTACTTTTCTATAAAAAAATATCCTATTGGATAATTTAAAGAATCTCCATTACTAATCCTTTGTGTATCTTGGTCTTCCTAACCATCCACTTATTTTTTTTTGAATCTCTCATTAGGGTAATACCTCTATGGTAATAGTATAGAAAAAAACCCATACAATTGATCTTTTAAACCCGCTTCAAGCCATGATGACTAATCAGCCAATCTTGGGGTAAACAGCCTTGACTGCTTATGTTTACTTTCACTTAATTCTTGTACATAGGAAATGAGATTGAATTCCTTTAACAGCAAATTTATAAGCCGTTTTATTTCACTCATATAACTATCTGGTTTAATTCATCAACCTAATGATGAATAAAAAAATAGATATTCAAATCATTTAACTTTCTTCTTAGAAAGAAAAGAAATGGAGGAATTTTTATGTCTTACCGAATCACACGTAGAGATATTGATAATACACATAGAGTTAATGGTATTTCATAACTAATTGATTGAGCAGCAGCCCTTAATCCACCTAAAAAGGAATATTTATTATTTGATCCATAGCCTGACATAAGTAATCCAACGGGAGCAAGACTTGAAACGGCGATCCATAAAAAAACACCAATACTAAGATCAGCTAGAATAAAGCGATAGCTAAAAGGAATTATTGAATAACTTAGTAAAATGGATATGACTGCTATGGATGGACCAATACTGAATAAACGAGTATCTCCTCTAGACGGAAGAAGATTTTCTTTGAAAAGTAGTTTTGTACCATCTGCTAAAGCTTGAAGCATTCCCAAAGGACCTGCATATTCGGGTCCAATACGTTGCTGTATCTCTGCAGATATTTCTCTTTCTAACCAAACAATTACTAGTACACCCAGTGTGATTCCTAATACAAGAATGAAAATAGGGACAAGCATCCATACGAGCCCATAAACTTCTTTTAAGGATTCCAATCTGAAAAAAGAATGAATAGCTTCTATTTCTGTTATATCAATTATCATTTCAACGATCAACTTCTCCCATAATGATATCTATACTACCTAGTATCGTCATAATATCAGCCAATTTCATTCTTTTAACTAACTGCGGAAGAATTTGCAAGTTGATAAACCCCGGCGGTCGGATTTTCCATCTCCAAGGAAAAACACTCTGATCTCCGATCAGAAAAATTCCCAATTCTCCTTTTGGTGCTTCGACTCTTACATAAAGTTCTTGCTTGGATAATTCAAAAGTTGGAGAAGGTTTTTTACTAATAAATCGATATTCAAAATCATTCCATTCAGGGTCTTTTATTCTATCAAAGCGCCGGCTTTCTAAATTCTCATAGGGCCCCCCTGGAATTCCTTCCAGGGCCTGTTGGATAATTTTTATGGATTCTGTCATTTCGCCGATTCGTACTAAATAACGAGCTAATGAATCTCCTTCTTTTTGCCATTGAATCTCCCAATTAAATTCGTCATAACACTCATAACGATCAACTTTACGAAGATCCCATTGTATTCCGGAAGCTCGTAGCATTGGCCCCGATAAACCCCAATTTAATGCTTCTTCTCCGCCAATAATACCTACGCCTTCAACTCGTTCTAAAAAAATAGGATTTCGTGTAATAAGCTTTTGATATTCAGCAACCCCAGTTAAAAAATAATCGCAAAAATCTAAACATTTATCTATCCAGCCATGAGGTAGATCAGCAGTGACTCCTCCGATACGAAAATAATTATGCATCATGCGCATACCGGTAGCAGCTTCGAATAAGTCATATATCAATTCTCGTTCTCGCAAAATATAGAAAAAGGGGGTCTGTGCCCCAATATCTGCCATAAAAGGGCCAAGCCATAACAAATGGGAAGCGATACGACTTAACTCCAGCATAATAGCTCTAATATAGCTAGCCCTTTTAGGTACTTGAATATTGCCTAGCTGTTCAGGTCCGTTTACGGTTATTGCTTCTGTAAACATAGTAGCTAAATAATCCCAACGTGTTACATAAGGTAAATATTGTATAATTGTTCGATTTTCCGCAATTTTTTCCATTCCTCTATGTAAATAACCCAATATAGGTTCACAGTCAATAACATCTTCACCGTCGAGAGTAACGATTAGTCGAAGAACACCGTGCATTGATGGGTGGTGAGGGCCCATATTGACTATCATGAGGTCGTTTCTTGTAGTTGGTGTAATCATAAGTTTTTCCCGAGTCAGTCTTCCATGCATTGCTGAAAGTAAAAAGAAATTCATCAAAATTTAAACGACTAAGCTCATCAAGACTAAGCTCGTCAAATGATATCATGCTTCAAATTAACGAGTTTTTATTTCTCGAATATCCAACTCATCAATTAATTCTTTATAGCGTCCTCTATTTCTTTTTGACAAATAGGCTAGTAGTCGTTGACGTTTTCCCAAAATTTTTCGCAAACCTTTCTGAGATGAAAAGTCTTTTTTGTGCAATTCCAAATGTGAAGTAAGTCTCCTTATCTTAGTGGTGAAACTGAATACTTGAAATTCAACAGACCCTCTATTTTCTTTATTTTCTTTTTGAGAAATAATAGAAATTACTGAATTTTTTACCATAAAAAACTCTCCTTTCCCCTTGTACAGATATGGATTTTACCGATCAGTAATAAGTATAAGTAATAATAATGCCATTAATTTTGATGTGGTATATACAATAATTTAATCCAAATAACTCCTTTCTGAATTCAAACCAATCAATCGAATTGGAAATTGGATTTAGATAGGAATAGAAAAAGATTGGTACATTTTTGCATCGAAGAATTTAGACCTAAAATTAAGAAGTTTCTATTGATTCATTTGGAAAACTAATTGAGATATTATTCATAATTCATTTCATATTGAATACTAGAATGAGATGTGAGACAAGAAAAGTACGTGATCTGTATATTTGTTTACTTTCATATACCCTATATTATATATAGATTAATATAGATTATATATAGGGTATATAGAAATAGGGTTTAGGGTATATATAGAAAAATTGTATTATTCACAGAATTTCAATCGCGGATACAGATGTATTCTTAACATACTGAAACGACTGCCATTATTGGTATCAAACCAATAACGATTCATACAAGCTAAATCTTCTAATCGATAATTAGGCCAAAGAAAGAACTTTAATTTCATTAATTGATTTTTCTCTCTATCAAGATAATTATTGTCATGTGAAACTCGGCTGCTGTTTTTTATGTTCTTTCTATTCCAAAATACTGGATTTCTATATGTATAATTTTCATTCTTTGAATTGAAACAAATTAGAATTCTCGCTTTTCTACGACGTTTAAACGATAAAATATTTTCTGGAACAAGTAAATCAAAATGATTTTTGTCTCTATTTTCATTTATTCTTTGATGTGGTGAAATTGTTTCATCCAAATTTGTCCTAGAAACATATCTTTGCTCTTGATATTTTTGATTAATTTGATGCTTACTCTTATGAAGCAACGAAATACCTACGGTTTGGTACATAATAAATTGTCCATCTTTTTTTCCAGACAAACGAAGTGGTTCTACAATCAATACCCCCCTCTTCATTAATTCTGAAAGAGTTAAATTACTTTGAATCGGCATTCTATCCAAATTGATTTCTCTCTTTTGAATGGAGGTTATAGTCATTTTTTTTGGATCTATCAGTCTAAGCAGAAGACAATATGCCTTGATATTATTGATCATTCTTTGATTTAAAGTTGTGCACCATTTCAATTGAAAAACCAAATAACGTTTCAGGAATAAATCTAGTTCTGCTTCTGTATTGCTTTTGTATTGTTTTCTCTTTTTCCCCTTTTTTATGTCCAAGCTTGCATAATTATCTTCAATATCTTTTTGTTGTGAGAGAACGGATCCACGATCTCCTTGACTTATGGGTTCTTTTTCTTCTTGATTTCGATGCTTTTTATTCGAGGCTATCAACAAATTAATCTTTTTCTTTTCATTAATCTTTTTATTTTCACTACTATTTAAATTTAAAAGAAGTAATTTGCTTGGTATAAACCAAGGTTTTGTTTTATATGCCTTATAAAGTAACACAAATTCTGGGAAGAGCCAAAATTCCAGATTCGATATGGGGCGCTTTAGTATTTTTTCATTCATTCCCATCCAATCAAAAAATCCTTTGTGAGGGTTTGGTGAATTGGTTTCTGGAATCATAAGATAAAAAATATTTTTTTTAGAAATTATTTGAGAATTGTTAGTAGGAATTTGAGTATTTTGATTCCTATTGGTATCAATAATGATCCAGGTCTCAATATCGGCTTTTTGGCTAAGATAAAAATTGAAAAATTTCCAATCAAAGTTTTTTCTATCGGCCGATTTTTCCATATATGGAATATCAACCTGTCCTAGATCATTTTGAATAGGGATGTTCCTCAATATATCAAAAAAGGCCTTTTTAGGCCTGTTATAAGTATAATAAATTTCTTGGTTCTTATTTTCTTGAAAGGGAAATCTATAAAAAAAACATTCCGTTTTATTATCATAATTAATAAATTTATATGATAAAAGATTATATCTATAATATTTTCGAAAATTACTTTTTTCATTGGATAATAAATATACTTCCGATTTTTTTTTGGAACCAACCAATTGGTCTTTTTCATATGAATGCCGTTTGCTTAAATTTTCCTTTTTAACTATACAACGCTGGCGAACTCTATTTCGCCATTTTTCTGGTATTAATCTAGACCATCCGATCTGAGATAAATGGTATTGATAATGTCCTTTTAACCAGTTTTTCCATTGATTCGTTTCATAGCTTGGAAGTTTTTTATTTGCTAATTTCGAATGAATCATTCCTTGTCTTTCAAAAGAATCCTTTATTTTAGACTTAAGAAAAGGGGGGATTCTTTGATATTGAACAACAGATCTTACCGAGTTCCTAATTTGAATTTGTGATAATTTGTAAAATACATATGCTTGTGACACGTAGGATAAGTCATAAAAAATACGTGAATTTTCTTTAATATTACTAATATTATCAAATGGCTTTTTTATAGTCGAAATAAATGTAATTGGAGTTTTCTTTTTTTTATTAATTCTTTCTTGTTTTCTTTCATTATTGTAAATCGATTTATCAATAATTTTTTTTGTTACTTTAAGAAAAAGTTTTGTATTTATTCTGGGAATATTAATGATAGATAAAAATAGATCTGTGTAGATTTTTTCAATGAAAATTTTAAAAAAAGGGGGAAATTTATAGATTAATCGAGCATTTCTTCTTTTTAATATTTGCCATTTTTCGAATCTTTTAGCATTAGAATTTGTTTTGTTAGGACTAAGATTATTTATTCTTGGAGTTACTTTTTTTTTCTCTTTTGAGATTCTTTTTATTTGATTTCGAATTTTACTTGTTCTATCAGCGAGATCCTTCGTTTTTTTTTCCGTCAATGAATAATTTGACGAACTCGGAGATGTAATTTGATTAAATGATTCGTGAATTATCTGATTGCTTATCATGGAATCTTTTTCTTCTTTAATTTCGCTTAATTTATATACTTCTCTTAATCTAAATAATAGAA